AACAGTACTAAAAACAGAATTTTGTCACTTAGACCTATTAAGCTTTATAGGGTTTTGTATAGACAAAAAAAAATAAAATAATTCAAATTAGAAATTATATAATTATATAATATTACATATTATATTGGAATTTGAAAAAAAAAAATAAAAAGATTCAGTATTTGGGAGATAAAGACACAAAAATCAGAAACAATATAGAATCCCTTTTTTGAGCACTTAACCGATGAATTTCGGTGTTCAAAAAATGATTCGCAGAGAAGAGAGATATTTGTACTTTACTTATTTTTGAGTAGAATACCATTTGAAGTGTATAAAGTGTATAAGAAGGGTTGCATTTATTAAACACGTACGCGGATGGCTATAATATCCGACTTCTCTTTTATTTTAGTACCTTCTATTCGGGACAGCCCGGGTCGTCCTTTATCAAACGAAAATCTCTATTCAATGCAAAAATGAAGTAGAATAATTTTATGATAATTCCCTATCGATAACATATCTAACCAATAGATATCTGTAATTTATGTTCTGGGGTTTACATAGACTCATATATTTTGTTATAATTGAAATTGAGAAGGATTTTTTGATTAAAGAAAATAAATACTGATTAGTTTTATCTCAATTTGTATTTTCTTATGTATGTCATTAGGAAAACACAATTTTTAGATTAAAATCTCCAGAAGCGTTCATAAATTCGAAGTAAGCATAAGCAGTCAATAGTTAATGGTTCCAATTTGTCGGCTGAAAATCCACATGTGATTTCTCAATAGAAAAGCGAGAGAATGTTTTTAGCATTGTGGATTTTGAGATACTCTAGAATGAATCGAGGGAATGGATCAAATCCAAAACAACAAAATGAAAAATTTCAAGTACAATAAAAATTTAGTAATTCGAGAAGATTTTTGTATCATTTTGGCGGCATGGCCGAGTGGTAAGGCGGGGGACTGCAAATCCTTTTTCCCCAGTTCAAATCCGGGTGTCGCCTGATCAAACAAAAAACCCGAAATCTTTTATTTTCTTCTATTCTGCTGATACAACTCGGAGAATAATTCTCCGGTAGAAACAGAGGAACGACTGTTGATATTTTGTTTGATTCTAAACATTGGGTCTGAGGTTTTTCGAAAATAAAAGATTGTGAATCCTCATTCGCATCTAGGATTCAAGGAAATATTATAATCTATTCTATGGTAGGGAGCTTTTAAGACTTTATGATTCCCTTCTATTACTATATACTATGGGACTGTCTAATGACTGGATCTTGGATTAGATTGTAGAGCCTGCTAAGAAATATGATCTTATTTAGAATTTTGGAAAGGGTTGGCAGTTGCGTTATATATGACGGACTTGCGAGATGAACGCTGGGGTATCCAATCAAGATTAGAGTCGATGGATAATCTTTTTTTTATAGAAAAAAGAAAGAATTTTTTTTGATAACCCCTCCCCCTACCCCTCAGAGATAATCGGGAAAGGGGGTAGGGATTAGAGGAAATAGAGGTCTGTACTAGATAGTGATTTATCTTTTTTAGTGATTTCTCCCTTTCCGTTTTTACTTACGAGGGTCAACAAAAAAATAGGCCTTATTATTCACATGTTCCCATTCCCTTTGGATATTTTGCTTGTGTTTAATCTTTCCCGATTCGAAATCAGAATCAGATTGGTTTATCAATAGTGTTCGTACAAAATCCCCTTTTTTTGACTCTGCACCATTGATTCCACTATTATTAGTGAGGAATAATTCCTTTGTATTTATAGAGATAGGAGACATAATTCACATGGATATAGTAAGTCTCGCTTGGGCTGCTTTAATGGTAATCTTTACATTTTCCCTTTCACTCGTAGTGTGGGGAAGAAGTGGGCTCTAGAAGTACTACTAAATTGAGTTGAGGAATCAAACCGTATCGCTTGTTTTATAGATCGTTCCGCAACGCGTTTTGAACTATTTAAAATAAAATATCTGAATTTCGAATTTCATTGGAGTCAAATGGAGTAATCTATGATATGAATCATACTCTTTCAATCAAAGAGATATTTGAGCGATTCCCTTTCGAAAAGAAGGGGATTCAGATGATTAGAAATTTATTCCAACCTAAGATTCTTCCAAAATTTTCTATTTCAATCAATGGAATGGGCTCTTACCATCTTTATAGATGGATACTGAGGAAGACCGGACCCTTTTTTTTGTTTGATTGCTTTTCCTTTTTACTGTTCAAAGAACAAGTGGTTTTGTTAAGTGTATACGAACTTTCTATGAGAAATGATATCATAGTAGTTATCTAACGAGAGACTATGCAATAATAAGATCTTGCTTCGGACGAATCACATATTGGGCATTTATCGCTTGGTTTCTAATCTTATAAAGGCGATTTATGCTTTATCGACTTTTTTCATATCATGGTTTGGGCGTTAAAAATAAGCGAGGTTTCCTCTTCTTTATTAGGAAAAGGAATTAGAATCCTAAGATAATTCTTATCTTAGATTGATCGGAACAAATAGATGTAGCAAATAAATAGAATTGGGTGTTATGTCAATTCTATACAATATGTTATGTCAATTCCATACAATATATGGAATTAATAGAATATATTACATGATCAGAATTTGTAGATTGATCTATAGAATCTATCTTTATTCTAGATTAAAACTTTATAGAATAAGAGATCGATAGTATGGTAGAAAGAAGGATTCATCTATTTCTTTCTTACCATACTATCAAATTAGTAGAATACTGCCGATTAAAGTCCGCTCATTTCATTTAAGTTAAGACGCAAAATTTGAATCCTTTTCATTTGACTTCGTCAATTTTTGATAAGAACTCAGAAGGAAAGTTTTATTCAAATTCATTTGAAAATTCAAATGAATTAATCATTTTGACTAACTGTTTTTACATAAATGATAAGTAGAAAGGCGGTAGGAACTAGAATGAATAGTGCAGTAGCAATAAATGCAAGAATATTTACTTCCATAATCTCATCGATTTTTTTACTTCACAATAACTCGGGATTTAATCCCATAGAGATGATAAATCTTTCGTCTGTAAATTCAATGAATGAATTAACTCTCGATGATCTTGAATGGGATCAATATCATGAATAACAATATCTCATCTATCAAATCAACTCGTAGTCTAGACTTGAATAGTATAACATAGGAAGTTCTTTTATCCATACCAAAAAATGATTTTGATTTCTGAATCAATTAATCCAAAATTCCTTGTATTTATTATCCGTTTCCTTGTTTTTTTCTATAACTTAGCTTGCGTCTTGCTTGGATAATCCTCTGATGAAGGATTATCAGATTGCCTTCCACTTCGATTAGTCACATAGTTACAAATCTAAACAAAGAATAAACGCGAAATGGAAAACATAGGAAAGAAAAAAGAAACAAAGACTCCGTTTTGCTTGGGAATGAAATTATGCCCCCGACACCCTTTACTATGTTCTATGAAAGGGTGAAATGAATAGATGTATTTATTGGATATTGGATCCGTCGGGACTGGCGGGGCTCGAACCCGCAGCTTCCGCCTTGACAGGGCGGTGCTCTGACCAATTGAACTACAATCCCAGGAAAATAAGGGATCTAGCAGAAGATTTTCTTCTTTTTTAGTTTCGTATGCGGTATTTCTGAAGGACAAGGTGGGTTATACCATCTTATGGTAGATTGGCGAATTATTGGGCCGAGCTGGATTTGAACCAGCGTAGACATGTTGCCAACGAATTTACAGTCCGTCCCCATTAACCACTCGGGCATCGACCCAGGAAGAATCAATTTGAGGCTTATTGGTAATCCATGATCAACTTCCTTTCGTAGTACCCTACCCCCAGGGGAATTCGAATCCCCGCTGCCTCCGTGAAAGAGAGGTGTCCTAAACCACTAGACGATGGGGGCTAACTTGCTCAACCGCCCTCATGATCATAGTATGATCAGTTTTTTGAAATTGTCAATATAATGGAATGGTATGATTAGATCTGAGGGATCTTTGCGTTTTTCAGAGAATGATTGGTCCGTCAGAAAAGAAATGGGAGGGGTCAGTTCTATTTTTTTTGCTTTCATTCATTGTTAAGATGAGATATCCTTATCTCTATCTCACACTAAACCAGGAAAGTAACAACCAATAAATCTATTAAGCGAGATCAACAAGTTATTGAAAATCTTCTATAAAAATTTAGTTCAAGGGGACAAGTAGAATCTCTTCATCACACGATTCAATGAAATATCTTGAAATTTATTTTATGTCGAATTGGTAACTGTCCATGCTATGTATCAATCAAGTCAATTTTGCTTTGATAGGAATCATTTCAATAAAATAAATTTAGGGTCAGTCTTAAAAAAATTTACCCTAGAGTTGCTAGGCAAATCCATTTGATTATTAAAAATAAGCCACTAGCCACTATGAGTCTAGTGCATATACTTATGTATATAATATATAATATATGTGCATATAGATATTTTATCTACATAGCGACCCGTTGGGGAATTTAATCAAATAAGCCCTTTTAACTCAGTGGTAGAGTAACGCCATGGTAAGGCGTAAGTCATCGGTTCAAATCCGATAAGGGGCTTTGGGGTTTTTCAGAAAAGTCCATAGTATTCAGAAAATAGAGATACTCTTTTTTTGGAATAAAAAAAGTAACTAACTAGATACTATGTTATCATTATACTAAGTTAGAGTATTATAGTAGTTCTAGTTAGAAAGTGGAACATTTGTTCAGTAAATTTTCATTATTATGAATAATAATTCTAATCCACCTCTTGAATTACCAGAGATCCTTATTTTTCCTTATAGATCCCAATCCAATTTATTGAAAAGATTCGAAATCAACAAAGGAAAAAGTAAGTGGACCTGACCCATTGAATTATGACTATATCCGCTATTCTGATATTCAAATTCGATAGAGATAAAATTTGAATTGGAACAGTCGACCCCCTGCTTTTTTTGGAATTTCATTTCTTTGGACTTCGAAAGAATTTGTCGATATTTCCGATTAAATTTTCTTATTCCTAGA